CGACATAACATAAACGGAATCACGCTCTGTAGGATTTGAACCTACGACATCGGGTTTTGGAGACCCGCGTTCTACCGAACTGAACTAAGAGCGTTTTCTTATATCCCATAAGATTAGATTCGATTGTAAAGAAAATATTTTTTGACCCTTGGGGGGGTCTTGTGTACATATAGTATGCAAAAATTATGTCCAATTTTACCCGATCTTACTCAATGAATCTCTTGTAACTGTCCATAGGAGAAAGAATAGTAGGGATGGCAGGATTTGAACCCGCGACATTTTGTACCCAAAACAAACGCGCTACCAAGCTGCGCTACATCCCTTTTTAAGATTGTTGTACAGTGTCATTGTACAAAATCCATGTCTTGTTTTCTACATCGTTCGTTTTTCACCTATTTTTCCTCTACCTTACTACCTATATAATATATATATTAGGTAGAATTAGGTATAATGTTCTTGTCATTTTTTTTTTTTTTTTTTTTAGTTTCATATAATCATATGTTTAATCTAATTTTTTTATTATTTATAATTATATTAATTTCTAATTATTCTAATTATATATTATATAAATTATATATTATATAAATTATATATTCAAAAATAAATATGAAAATTAAAATATTAAAATAAAAAAATAATTATAAAATTATAAATAATTAATATTAAATTATAATTATAATAATATTTACTATAACGTAATTAACTTAATATAACTAATATCTAACTAATATAACATAAACATATATATTATTAACATATCAACAATATATAATATATAACATAACATATATATTATTAACATATAACATATATATAATATAATAATAATATATAATTATATAAATATATAATTAATAATAATATATATAATATAATTAATATAATAATTAATATAATAATAAATAATATAATATTTATAATTATAATATAATAGAAATAATAGAAATATATAATATAATATAAATATATAATAATAAATATATAATATAAATATAATATAATAATATATAATAATATAATGATTTATTAATGATTAATAATAAAGAAAAAAATTTAAAATAAATAAATATCAAAGAAGAAGGAGGATTTAAAATGCGAGATATAAAAACATATCTCTCCACGGCACCTGTGCTAACCACTCTATGGTTTGGGTCTTTAGCGGGTCTATTGATAGAAATTAATCGTTTATTTCCAGATGCCTTGTCATTCCCCTTTTTTTAATTCTAATTGAATTCTTGTCTTGTATTGATATGTGAAGAAATGAAGAAGATTTGAGATACCATTCCACGTAACATGGCTTCAATTTAGATCCCCTTTTCTTTAGGATCTTTAGGATAGGAAAAAAAAGTGTATCGAACCTCAGTCAAAATACAGTGAATCTACGATATAATTTGGGATAAAAGAAATAGAAATGTGGATTAGGAATTAGGATAGGAAAGGAATAATTCCTAGTTAGAAAAAATTGTATTACTTAATTATTACTATATTTAATATTAATATTCTTATATTAATATTAATGAACTTCTATTAATGAATATGACTCTCTTTCTTTATTGTTTTAGATTATAGTACTTCGAAGTCATTCGACTTCTAATAATAATAATATTTTTAAATTCCATCTCTAGTTAGTAAATATATATTTTTTATTTTATTTTGTTTTTGGTTCGGATCAAAAACAAAAATGAGGAGAGTTAAAAAGTGAAGTCGATCCAAAATGAAAAGGAGGTCCATGGCCAAGGGTAAAGATATCAGAATTATAGTGATTTTGGAATGTATCAGTTGTGTTCGAAAGGGTGTCAATAAAGAATCGCCGGGCTTTTCTAGATATATTACTCAAAAGAATCGACACAATACACCCAATCGATTAGAATTGAGAAAATTTTGTCGCTATTGTCAAAAATATATGATTCATGGGGAAATAAAGAAATAGATGGAACAGAATGCATGTGTGATTTTTCCAAGGAGCGGGAAGAGTAAGAACTTGACATCTTCACATAGATAATACAAACCAAATCCTATTTTGGTCGGATCTTAAATGAATAAAAAAAAGTAGAATTGTATTTTATAGATTATTTTATTTATATTTATATTCTAATTATTATATAATATTTCATTATTCTAATTATTTAATTATTATTATATAATTATTATTATATTATTATAATTATAAATTATATTAAATTATATTTATATATTAAGAATATTATAATTATATATAATTATATATAAGAATAAGATATAAGAATAAGATATAAGTATAAGAAATAAACAAACAAGGAATAAGCAAACCATGGATAAATACAAACAACCTTTTCGTAAATACAAGCGATCTTTTCGTAGGCGTTTACCCCCAATTGGATCGGGGGATCGAATCGATTATAGAAACATGAGTTTAATTAGTCGATTTATTAGTGAACAAGGAAAAATCTTATCTAGACGGATGAATAGGTTGACCTTGAAACAACAACGATTAATTACTATTGCTATAAAACAAGCTCGTATTTTATCTTCGTTACCTTTTCGTAATAATGAGAAACAATTGGAGAGAGGGGAGTCGATCCCTAGAACTACAGGTCCTAGAACCAAAAATAAATAGACATACTCCTCAAAACTCCAATAGGAACTCAAGCTCAGATTAATGTTTTGCTCGAAAAACCTAGAATCCCGAGTTGATTCTTGTGTTATAAAATGTTATAAAAAAGGAAAAATGGGTAATAAATTTTTTTTTGAAAGATGCTCGTTTATTTCAAATCTTAATTTCTTTTTCTTCTATCTTCCCGGAGAATGGACTCCGGGAAATTCTGTTTCAATCATTCTTGTTTCCTGTATAGTATATTCTTATATTCTATTAAGATTCTTTTATTCCTTTATTTGTATTTGATTGATTAATGATTTTATTTGAAATCATATCAAAACAAATCTTATTTGATAGGACTATTTGCACAAGTATTTTACGATTCAGAAGCAATTGTTTCTTGTACAGATTGTGTATGAATCTACTATAACTATAGGATACCATATCCTCACGAGTTACTGCATTTATCCGAGTGATCCACAAACGACGAAAATCTCTCTTTTTCCTGCTCCTATCTCGATGAGAGGAACCCAAAGCTCTCATTCTTTGTTGAGTACTCGTTCGAGTAAGTCTTGAATGAGCCCCTATAAAGGTTGAGACAAATAAACAAATTTTTTTTCGACGTCTTCGAGCTGTATATCCCCGTTTAACTCTGGTCATTAAATCAAATGAAACTTTCTTGAATAACTAATGTATTTATCTTCTTTCAGTCATACTTTTACTCCGGTCGATTAATAACAAAACGGATTTTTCCGATATATAAAATATAAATTCCAATGGCTTTTGCTACTATGACCTTCCCGACCACAATTTTTACTTCCGGGTATCTTGCCTGGAAATAAGAAATTCTACTGCTGCTAAATAGTGGGTTTCCTCGTTTCTATGGCAACTTTTTAAACGGTGAGGTCCTCTCTATACACCGGAGCCTCTTCTTTCATTTCATCGAATTTTATTGTGAACTTGTATAGTTCACACTCTTTGGCTCTACCCCATCCTTTTTTCAATTAGAATTATTTTTTTTTTTCTAATTATAATTAGAAAGTAATAGTCCTTTTCACAAAAAAGCTATCCATACAGTGACGGCATTTAATTCTGTAAAGTGAAAGTTGGCTAGGTAGCTGACCCTGTTAGTCCGTTTTTTTTTCAAGAATAAGAATAGGAGCATAACCCTTTTGCTTCTTATAAGACTATTTCCTCCGCTTAATGGATAACTATTTGCTACCAATGGAGAATTGCTTCTCATCTAAAACGGAGTGATTGGATTTGCACCAATAGAAACCATAAATTACATTACATAATATAATAGGTAAATGATAGATCCTCATTTTTAGATAGTTATTTAGATAGTAAATTAAATGGCGGTCTTTCACTCTATCTATCCTATTCATTGGTAGTGTTCATTGATACTGGAAAATTTTTTTTTCATTTATTCAAACTCATGATCTGAACTGAACGAGTCGCACATACACCCTAGTACATGTTCCTCGACGCTGAGGACATCCTCGAAGAGCGGGGGATTTCGTGACATTTCTTATTGGCTGTCTTGCGTTTCTAATAAGTTGTTTAATGGTTGGCATGTCGTGTCTATATAATTTCATTCTAGATAGAATAGAGTGGGTTGGCTTAGATCGATCTTAACCTGATGGTTGATGATTATGAAAGATTTCTATTCACTATCAAATCACGGAAAATTCTAATTTTGAAATGGAATTCTATATTTATATAAATATAAAATCTCCAGTATTCTCATCTTCGACCGCTACAAGATCAACGATGCCATGAGCTTGGGCTTCTGTTGCTGACATAAAAACATCCCTTTCCATGTCTTCGGATATAACCCATAAAGGGTTGTACGTTCTTTGTACATAAACTTTTGTGAGGTTTTCTCGAATCTTCAACAGTTCTTCTGCTTCCAGGATAAATTCCCCTGCTTGTGCCTCATAAAAAGAACTAGCAGGTTGGTGAATCATAACCCTGATGATATTGATATAACATCATGAACGATTCTTCTATGCGTATCTCGCACGATTTGATTAAAGTAAGGGGGAATCAAAATAACAAGAAGAAATTAAACAACCGTACGGGCATATTTTGTACATTGCATACGGCTCTGTAATGGAATTTCTTTTTTCTTCCTTTCCTTTTGCAATAGAATTTCTTCTATCGAAAAGAAGAAATATAACTCATATGATCCAAATGTTTAGATGATCCATTTACCACCCTTCCTTTCGTAGTAGTAAAGAAAAATACTATGATGGTTCTGTTGCTTTATTTTACTTTATTAATTATATTATTTATTTTATTTATTATTTTATTATAATTTTATTATATATATATATATATAATTTTATTATATATATATATTATATATATATATATAATTATATATATAATATATATATATATAATATATAATTTATTATATAAATATATAAATATAATTTATCTATTTTATATATTTATATAATATATAATTTTATAATTTATCTATTTATCTTGTCTGTGGTTTAGCAATCCCAAAGTTTCTTTTTGATACGATCCAAGAAGGATAAAATAAATTTTTCCATTTTTTTTTACTCTTTCTCTGATAACATAAAGATAAGAAAGAGACTTCTGGTGTGGAAGAAAAATGGTTTGTGACGCTGAAATTAACTCTTGACACATAAGATCAAGATCCAATTGGTAATAACCCTTCTTTTTCATACTATTATCTCAATACAAAATCTCATGTTAGGAAAAAACAATAATGGTTTGCTCATATCGAACTCGAAGTGCCATGCTATTATTACTTATTCTTTTTTTTTTTTTATTATTATTATTTGATTCATATTCGATAGAGCGAAGGCATAGTCTTCTTTTTTTTTTTATAAAAAAACTCATTGGCGCCAAGCGTGAGGGAATGCTAAACGTTTGGTAATTTCTCCTCCGACCAAAATGAAAGATCCCATTGAAGCTGCTAATCCCATGCATATTGTATGTACATCGGGTACCACAAATTGCATAGTGTCATAAATGGCTATTCCTGGTATTACCCATCCGCCTGGAGAGTTTATAAACAAATAAAGATCCCTAGTAGCATCTTCTATGCTGAGATATACCATGAGACCAGCAAGTTGATTCGAGATCTCGCTATCAACCTCTTGGCCTAAAAAAAGTAGTCTTTCTCGATGAAGTCGGTTGATTAGGGCAAAATTGTATCCCTGTGTAACCGTACGTGCACCTTTGGATGCATACGGTTCAAAAGAGAAAAAAATCAATGTGTCGATTCCAGTCTTATTTCTTTTTTTTTTTTCTAACTGTTTTTCTAATGAAGCGTTTTGCTTTTCTTCCATTTTTTTTTTTTTTTTTTAACATGAGTTTTGGCCTCCTTCCCGTTCCCTATATTCTATAATGTATAAAAAGTAAAAAAAAAAAAGAATTTTCGTAACTTATTGAACTAACTTCTCATTGATGTATTGTTTCATAAAAATTCAAATCACGATGTAATTTTCTTGTTCCTGAATGGGTCCTTTCAATTATTTTAGGTTTTTGTTCTACTCCGGGGGAATATTTGCCCGAATTATATTTGCACATATAGGGCAAATGATTTCAGTACTGCTTATTTTTTTTTCAATTCGTTTCATACCTTTACCCAAACGATTCCATGTATTCATCATAGTACTTGTTAGACAGTTTGAGATTATACCTTTTGAGATTATCTCTATAGTAAGGCTAAGAATAGCCTATGATACAAGTGGTAATTATATCGTGTAATCGTATCGTTATAGATCATATACATATAGTATTATATATATATATAATAATATATATTATATTTTATATTATATTATTATATTTAATTATATTATTATATTTAAAATTTAAATATTTTAATTTAATATTACTACATTTACTACTACATTTACATCAATATTTATATTACTACAATTACACTCCCATTCTAGTACTTTACTCTTACCATTCCCAATTTGGTATTCTATGAGCGGAGCCTGTATACTTTAATTTTCTCAGTCCAAGTAAACCATCAATTAGAATAATTGATAATATTGATCCCCAATAGGAATTGATCTAATTGTGCTTCACGCTCCGAATTTTTGATGGTTCAATCAATACAATATTGAATTGAATATATATCTATTGGATTGGGCGAAACAGAGAATACTCGATCGGGGGAGGTAACGGGGAAATCCCATATGACCAATATGTCTAACAAGTCGCACTATAAGTCAACCCAAACAGCATCTTCCTCTCCAGGACTCCGAAAAGGCACTTTTGGAACACCAACGGGCATTAAAATAAAGAAAAAATGAAGTACTATACTTTACTTTAATATGGAAACGTAACAAAACAATGGCTTTATTGTTTTCATCATTTTTTATCTTTATTTCTTAAATTAATAAAAAATTATTAATTATTAAAATTAATAATTACATTACATATAACATATAATTTTATAATTTATATTTTATATTTATTTTATTATATTATTTATATTAAATATATTAAAATTATATTATATTTAATATTTATTTATATTTATTTTAGAATTTCTATTTATATTAGATATTAGATTTTATTTAATTTATTTAATATTTAATTTATTTAATATTAAATTTTATATATTTATATTATTATTAATTTATATTATTTTTATATATTATATTTATATTTTATATTTATATATATTTAATATATATATTTAAATATATTTATATATATATGTATATATATGTATTATATATACCATGTATATATACTATGTACTATGATGTACTATGATACATGACAGAATATTATATTTATATATTATTTATATATTATATATTTATTAGAATATAGAATATAGATTTATATATCATAGTCATAGTAGATATAATCTAGTGTATATAGATTATAATATTATAATATAGATATAGACTTTATAT